TCCGATTCAACTCGGACCGTAGCATAGTTCTTGACCTAAAATTCTACGCAAATCAAGATCGAGAAAAGGAAGTTTTGCAATCATTGACTCAAACTCATTGTCGAATCCCATTCAGCAGAATATGGAGGTACTTATGGCGGAACGGGCCAATCTGGTATTTCACAATAACGTGATAGATGGAACTGCTATTAAACGACTTATTAGCCGATTAATAGATCACTTCGGGATGGCATATACATCACACATCCTAGATCAAGTAAAGACTCTAGGTTTCCAGCAAGCCACTGCTACATCCATTTCATTAGGAATTGATGATCTTTTAACGATACCTTCCAAGGGCTGGCTTGTCCAAGATGCTGAACAACAAAGTTTGATTTTGGAAAAACACCATCATTATGGGAATGTACATGCGGTAGAAAAATTACGCCAATCTATTGAGATATGGTATGCTACAAGTGAATATTTGCGACAAGAAATGAATCCTAATTTTAGGATGACGGACCCTTTTAACCCAGTCCATATGATGTCTTTTTCGGGGGCTAGGGGAAATGCATCTCAAGTACATCAATTAGTAGGTATGAGAGGATTAATGTCGGATCCCCAAGGACAAATGATTGATTTACCTATTCAAAGCAATTTACGCGAAGGACTATCTTTAACAGAATATATTATTTCTTGCTATGGAGCCCGTAAAGGAGTTGTAGATACTGCTGTACGCACATCAGATGCTGGATATCTTACGCGTCGACTTGTTGAAGTAGTTCAACATATTGTTGTACGTAGAACAGATTGTGGCACTATCCGAGGGATTTCTGTGAGTCCTCGAAATCAAAATCGGATGATGTCAGAAAGAATTTTTATTCAAACATTAATTGGTCGTGTCTTAGCAGACGATATATACATAGGTTCCCGATGTATCGCCTTTCGAAATCAAGATCTTGGGATTGGACTTGTCAACCGATTAATAACCTTTGGAACACAATCAATATCTATTCGAACTCCCTTTACTTGTCGGAGTACGTCTTGGATCTGTCGATTATGTTATGGTCGGAGCCCCACTCATGGTGACCTAGTTGAATTGGGGGAAGCTGTAGGTATTATTGCGGGTCAATCTATTGGCGAACCGGGGACTCAACTAACATTAAGAACCTTTCATACTGGCGGAGTATTTACAGGAGGTACTGCCGAACATGTACGAGCCCCTTATAATGGAAAAATAAAATTCAATGAGGATTTGGTTCATCCTACACGTACACGTCATGGGCATCCTGCCTTTCTATGTTATATAGACTTGTCTGTAATTATTGAGAGCGAAGATATTATACATAGCGTGACTATTCCACCAAAAAGTTTTCTTTTAGTTCAAAATGATCAATATGTGGAATCAGAACAGGTGATTGCTGAGATTCGCGAGGGAACATATACTTTTCATTTTAAAGAAAGGGTTAGAAAATATATTTATTCTGACTCAGAGGGCGAAATGCACTGGAGTACTGATGTGTCCCATGCACCCGAATTTACATATAGTAATGTACATCTCTTACCAAAAACAAGTCATTTATGGATATTATCAGGAGGTTCATGCGGATCTAGTCTAATTCTTTTTTCGATCCACAAAGATCAAGATCAAATGAACATACCCTTTATTTACATCGAAAGAAAATCTATTTCTAGCCTCTCAGGGAATAACGATCAAGCGAGCCAAAAATTTTTTAGTTCGGATTTTTATGATAAAAAAAAATCCGGGATTCCCGATTATTCAGAATTGAATGGAATCGCAGGTACTAGTCATTATAATTTCATATATTCTGATATTTTTAATGAGAACTCGGGTTTATTAGCAAAAAGGCGAAGAAATATATTTCTCATTCCATTCCAATCGATTCAAGAGCAAGAGAAAGAATTCATACCGCATTCAGGTATCTCAATAGAAATACCCATAAATGGTATTTTCTGTAGAAATAGTATTTTTGCTTTTTTTGATGATCCTAGATACAGAAGAAAGAGTTCCGGAATTATTAAATATGGGACTCTAAAGGCGGACTCAATCATCCAAAAAGAGGATATGATTGAGTATCGAGGAGCCCAAAAATTTAAGACAAAATACGAAATGAAAGTAGATCGCTTTTTTTTCATTCCCGAAGAAGTGCATATTTTACCCGAATCCTCTACCATAATGGTACAGAACTATAGTATCATTGGAGTCGATACACGACTCACTTTAAATATAAGAAGCCAAGTCGGCGGGTTGATCCGAGTGGAGAGAAAAAAAAAAAAGATTGAACTAAAAATATTTTCGGGGGATATCCATTTTCCGGACAAGACAGATAAGATATCCCGACACAGTGGCATCTTGATACCACCAGGAAGGGGCAAAACAAACTCTAAGGAATCCAAAAAATTTAAAAATTGGATTTATGTCCAACGGATCACACCAACCAAGAAAAAGTTTTTTGTTTTGGTGCGGCCCGTAGCCACCTATGAGATAGCGGACAGTATA